CTCGCAGGATCCTGAGGAAAAGAATTTGGTTTCCACCGAGCTGAAACAATATGCTGATGGTTCTAGTAAACCAAAACCATCGTTTTATAGCTATTTGGCTTCAATTTCCCTTTTACAAAAAAAAATGGAAGATCTAGTTACGATTGGAAATAAACTTTTGTATCTTCATCCATAGATCCTTTATTCATACTCATTCAATTGGAAGAGTTAATCCAATCCAAAAAAATTATGCTTCGCGACTCCATATCCATAATCCAATCTTTTTTATTCAATTTCTAATCGGCCTTTGGATACAAATCGTGAGAATGTATATTCTTCCTCAAATATACTATTGAGAGGTAAAGGATTAAACCTTTTTAAGAAATAAAGTTTTTGATCGGAATATGAAAAAAACTGAAAGACCCCTTAACTATTTAAGTTTTTGATAGAACGAATCACACTTTTACCACTAAACTATACCCGCTACATATTTATTATTGTATATGAATGGACCATTTGTCGAACAAAAGAGTGAGGCGCAATCAAGATAGCATCGGAATCATGAAAATTTTAGCGTTGACGCTTCGTCCCGCCGGGGACTTAAATAGGCGAAGAGCAGAAAGCTTACTTAAATAACATAAAAAAAGTTATAGTTATATTATACTTTTCTTTTCGTTTGATACGAAGTCATTACTGACAGTCCCGGTCTGAAAGAATCCATTGAAGCTGGATCATAGAAAGGATGAAATCTGCATACATGGTTTCTTTTTTTTTTTCAACTTCTCTTTCAACTGCCAGATCTTACTTATGAATTAAGAATTCGGGTCAATTGGATCTCAATTGTTCAAATAAAGCTTGTCTCTTGAACAAATAAATGAGTTATATTATATTATAACTACGTTTATAAATATGTGTGTTTAATATTTGATATTTTTTTTTTTTTATTTTTCATTTTAATACTTTTTATTGTTTAATATATGTACATATATATGTACATAATAAATATATATATATATATATATTTATTATTTATTATTCCAGTTTCTTTTTCCAGTAAGTAATAAATTGATAAAAAGAAAATAAAAAAAAAAAATATATTCATTTAATATTAATAATATTAAAAATATTAAATGAATATTAATAATATTAATTAATAATATTAAGTAATAATATTAAGTATTAATAATAAGAAATGACACTTCAACAAGTATTTTTGATTAATATCAAATCATTCTTAAGTCATTTTTTCTATGGAAATACTGGCCTGGCCCGGCCAGTACTTAAACCAAGCCGGGGGAATAAACCTTTCGTACAAAATAAAAGAAGTAGGGTATTTTTCTATTGGGGATATCCGTTTCGAATCATTATCTAAATTGAATTCCTGATCAAATTTCTTCTTATCTTATCTTATATATATATATATTTTTTTTTCCTATATTTTATCCTATATATATATATTATAAAAAATAAAGAATATAATTTAATAGAATATAAATATATATAAAAAAAAAATAGATAAATAAAAAAGTAAAACGAAGGTTTTTATCAATCTTTACTTCACGTGTCACATCACATAAAAAATTTTCCATTTTTAAACGGAGATGGGAATGGGGAGAGATGGCTGAGTGGACTAAAGCGGCGGATTGCTAATCCGTTGTACGTACGAGTTATTCGTACCGAGGGTTCGAATCCCTCTCTCTCCGCTTCTTCTTATTACTTGAGACTTTCGAATTCGAAGGAATTTCGATCCCTTGATTTTATCATAGGTAAATGTATGGAATAGATAAAATCATAAGAAAAAAAAATTTAGAAAAAGCGGGAAAAACGAAAAATATCTTTTTTTTATTCCTCACGTCCAGGATTACGCCCTGGATCATTAGATAAAAATCCGAAGATGAAGAGAGAAACAAAGAATATCACTACTGTATAAACGAATAATTTGAGAGTAAGCATTACACAATCTCCAAGATCTTTTTTTTTTGAAAAAGGGAATAGGTTACTTATTTTTTACTTTACCACATACACTATTTTGTTTTGACATGACACCCCCAAAAAAAATGAAGTGTTTTTTGAAAAGAAAGTCATTTTCACGAATTTCTTTGGAATAAGATTTTGATTCCTTCGTTATCAAAAATTTCTTGTCATATGAATAATTAGGTATTGTAGGCAACCTAATAAAGTCTTTGCTCACTGTAAGGTCAGAACGAGGAAATAAGTTGATCAAAATTCATCGCCGCGGTTATTCAATATACAAGAATTTCTATTTTTGAATCGAGGGTTCATAATGTAAGACTTATCTGGTCTTATCAATTTTTCGAATTTTGATTTATCGAATAAATCATGAATTTAGCAGAGTATTAAATCATCGAAAACTTACAGCAGCTTGCCAAACAAAGGCTAAGAGAAAAAAAAGTACAGGTATGACAGGCATAACATCTACGATTGGATTTAAAAAGGCATAAGCTTCGGGCAATTTGGCGAAGAAAAAACTACTCGAATAAAAGACAGAATTAAGACAGATGCAGATTAAACTAAAGATATTAAGCATAACAAAATTTCGTTCTTGTAGATTAGATAATTTTATTCTGATTGAGTTTTTTTTTTATAAGGGAAAAAAAAAGACAAGTCAAAAAATCTTTCTTTTTTTTTTTTTCGAACTCTCCCAAATAAAAATCTTTCCTTCCATTCTCAAATGAGAATACAAGTAATTCCATTTTCATACAATATCTTAACTGAATTCCCTGTAATGATCAATGAATTTTTTTGATTCTATATCTACATGTGTTGAATCCTAGCAACAATATATCCCCAATGTATTTATTTATTGGGTTGGAATTGACGAATAACCAATACCAATATTAATGTTTATTAGTGTCGAATAGAAATTCGAAATGGGGCGTGGCCAAGCGGTAAGGCAGCGGGTTTTGGTCCCGTTACTCGGAGGTTCGAATCCTTCCGTCCCAGATCGTTTCCATCAGAAACGAAAGATGGGATCACATCGTATCCCACATGAAACATAAAATTGTTAACGAGAACAATCTTTTGTTCTGAATTCTAAGAATGATTCTTAGAATCATATTTTTTCTTTCATTTGGTTTCTCACAAACGTAATCAAGTGTCAAATGTGGGTGGAAATAAATATCTTTTTTTTGAATTAAAAAAAAAAGATATTCTGGGTTTATCATTCACATTCAGGATATGTTCGTACTACTCAATATTCATTTTAAAGTTAGTTACTTATGGAAACTTTATGTCCCATATCTATGAAATGTCAATTCTCACATGAAGCATTCTGAATCGAAATGTGAATGAAAGAAAGGCCTCTTTATTCCCTTACCAAGGGTAAAAAGCCTAAAGTAAATAAATGGGGTATCCCAATTCCACAGTCTATGTGGAGACTAAAGAGTAGGGAGTTTTTGGTACTAATTTCATCACTGGTCTTAAAACTTCTAAAGCTGGTGTGGGAAAAAAATAGTAAAAACGAATTGATCTGGACCCCATTTTTTTGTATTTTATCTGGTTCATCTTATATCTTATCCGGTTCAAATGAATAATTGTAAATCAATGTAATGTATAGCGATTGGGGGGAAATTCGTATATTGCATCTACTTGACTTTATGAAATTGATGGAAAAGAAAAATTCTTGAACCTGAAGTAAAACAAAATCTGTATTGTATAAAATAAAAAAGCTTTATTAATAATTGATTTTGTTCCGGGATTGCAAATCTATTAATATTAAAGGTTCTTCTTTTGAGGTTTATAGTTTATTTGTTCGAGAAAAATGGATCCTTCATGATTGATCGTCCCGAACAATCTTTTTAAGATGTAAATAAGTCTTAAGCAAACTTATTTATTCGTCTTTTTTAGAAATATGTTTCATTCATATGATAGAATATAGAGTTAAATAAATTGGATCCTTGCCGAGCCTTCCCCGGATAAATACTTATCTATCCATAGATAGATAGATAGAAAGTATGTACTATTATATACCGGTATACACACACCGGTTGAGCCAATGACTATTCATGATTCCATATTGAATCAATTACATACCGGTTTGAAATAAAATTAGAGGAATGTTATGGTAAAACTTCGTTTGAAACGATGTGGTAGAAAGCAACGTGCGACTTGAAGGACATGATCGGCTGTGGATTCTTACATCCACCATTTTCTATAGGAATGAAGATGTTCTTAGCTCGACATAGTTTGTTCTGCTCTGTTAGGAACCTAATTTGTGTTAGGTTGTAAGTAAATAGTACATGATGGAGCTCGAGCAGAAAGGATTGATTCGTTTATCAGGGGGAAGAATCTAGGGTTAGTAACTATCAATAAGTTAGACCAACTTTGTAAGTATATCCTCAATATATAAATCGAAAGGTTAAAAAAATCGAAAAATCAAAGAAGTTTGAAAAAAAAAAGTCAAATTTTTCAGAATTGGTAAAACTATTTCGATCAAAAGTGTATCACAAGGTAATCCACCGTTCATATTCTATTTCTATAGTATAGAAAAAAATAACAAAAAACAAAAAGGTATGTTGCTGCTCTTTTGAAAGGAGTAAGGATCACCGAAGTAATGTCTAAACCCAATGATTTCACAAAGCAAAGATAAAGGATTCCGGAACAAGTAAACACTATTTTCAATTGTCTCAACAATTGAATCAGAATGAGGAATAAAAATAGATTTGAGATGAGACAAACGAAAGAGGTTAGAGACGGCTCAATAAATGTCTAAGGGTTTCCCTTCGAACTCTGTCAGAATTATCCAACTTGAGTTATGAGTACGAATGAGATTTCTTTTTTTCTGTAAGGAAGAATAAAAAAACGACTCAAATCATAGTCTAATTCATGATTTTATGGATCCATTTGCCATTATATACATATACAGAAATTTAGAATCCTTTTTTCTCGAGCCGTATGAGGAGAAAACCTCCCATACGTTTCTAGGGGGGGCATTGTTTATTTACATCTATTCCAATGAGCCATCTACCGAATCGTTGCAATTGATGTTCGATCCCGAAGAGAAGGAAGAGATCTTAGAAAAGTAGGTTTTTACGATCCGATAAAGAATCAAACTTATTTAAATGTTCCTGTTATTCTATATTTCCTTGAAAAAGGTGCTCAACCTACGGGAACTGTTTGTGATATTTTAAGGAAGGCAGAATTATTTCAAGAAAGAACTTCGATTCGAGTTAATTAAAGGAAAAAAACAAAATTAATAAATAAAAAAGGGGGGGGGTAACTAGTATCTATCTTTGTGTAATTATTTACACACAATTTGCCTTTTTCTTGCTGTATTCATACTTAATTTACTTTTTTTCTTGTTTTGTTTGTTGCGGGAATCCACCAACAAACAAGGGGTTAATCTTGCTTATTGTACCTCTATTGATTGAATAAACCCGAGATTTTTTCTTTACTTTACCTCTTTCGTATTTTTTTCATCCAAATTGATTATTTATGTTTATGTTGTGCCAATCCAACACAAGTCCTTATTTGATTTACTTAAATTTGTTTTCTTAACATTGGATTCATATTGACAATGGTGCATCGAAGAAATATAATTCGATCGTAGATAAATAGATCCGTTTATCTCCACCCCATATTGGTTTTTTCTTTCCTTCACTTTAGTCAAATGATGGGTTTGCCCTGCCGGATTTACTGGCATACAAGATGTATTTTCTTAACGAAAAAGAAAAGAAAATTGATAAAGAAAATGGTGGTTTGTCACAATTTTGATATCTCTATTGGGAATCTGTTGTTGTTTAATCCGATCTGTCTATTTTGGTATTTTGGTGTTTTTAATTGATCAACAAATCTTTCTTTTCGATTTGTTCTAGTTCAATGTTTTGACGGGGTCGTGCAGTGCAATTCAATTGATTTTTTTATTTTGACCGTATTTACATATCCTATTTATTTTATTCGGGTTGCTAACTCAACGGTAGAGTACTCGGCTTTTAAGTGCGACTATGATCTTTTACACATTTGGATGAAGCAACAGATTCGTCCAGACTATTGGTAGAGTCTATAAGACCACGACTGATCCTCAAAGGTAATGAATGGAAAAAACAGCATGTCGTAATAAAATATTATTATTATTTTTATTATTTAATTATTTAATTTATTATTTAATTAAAAATTAAAGTAGAACTTTGAGTTTATCCTTACCGGATCGTTACAAATTTTTTTTTTCACTTCCAAAAAGAAAAAAAAAATTCACATTTACAGTTGGGTCTAGTGAATAAATGGATAGAGCCCTATGGCTCTAATTCTGGTGAAATAAAAAGCAACGAGCTTTTGTTCTTAATTTGAATGATTACCCGATCTAATTAGACGTTAAAGATAGATTAGTGCCTGATGCGGGAAAGGGTGGGTTCTTTTGTGAGTGGACCATTGATTTTCTTTCTTTTTTTTTTTTTATGAATCCTAATTATTCTTTATTATGGATTGGAGACGGATGTGTAGAAGAAACAGTATACTGATAAAGAGAATTTATTCCAAAGTCAAAAGAGCGATCGAGTTGCAAAAATAAAGGATTTTTTACCCTCTTGTAATTATAACGAACATAAACCAATTGGATAGAAAAGGAGAGGAAAAAGATCTGTTGATTGGACTCCCCTGTTTCCTTTGTTTGTGGGATATATATTTTTTTCTTACTGTAATTATATACATAATATATACCCTGTTCTGACCATATTGCACTATGTATCATTTGATAACCCCAAAAATGAAATGGGTCCAGCCTCTGGTTCAAGTAGAAATGTAAATGGAAGAATTACAAGGATATTTAGAAAAAGATAGATCTCGGCAACAACACTTTCTATATCCGCTTCTCTTTAAGGAGTATATTTACACATTTGCTCATGATCGTGGTTTAAATGGTTCGATTTTTTACGAATCCACGGAAATTTTTGGTTATGACAATAAATCTAGTTCAGTACTTGTGAAACGTTCAATTATTCGAATGTATCAACAGAATTATTTGATTTATTCGGTTAACGATTCTAACCAAAATCGATTCGTTGGGCACAACAATTATTTTTATTTTCATTTTTATTCTCAGATGATATTGGAAGGTTTTGCAGTCATTGTGGAAATTCCATTCTTGCTGCGATTAGTATCTTCCCTCGAAGAAAAAAAAATACCAAAATCTCAGAATTTGAATTTACGATCTATTCATTCAATATTTCCCTTTTTGGAGGACAAATTATCGCATTTAAATTATGTGTCAGATATACTAATACCTTATCCCATCCATCTGAAAATCTTGGTTCAAATCCTTCAATGCTGGATCCAAGATGTTCCTTCTTTACATTTATTGCGATTCTTTCTTCACGAATATCATAATTGGAATAGTCTTATTACTCCGAATAATTCTATTTTTTTTTTTTCAAAAGAAAATAAAAGACTATTTCGGTTCCTATATAATTCTTATGTATCTGAATGCGAATTTGTATTAGTTTTTCTTCGTAAACAATCTTCTTATTTACGATTAACATCTTCTGGAGCTTTTCTTGAGCGAACACA